AAACAAAATTGTTTAGAGGCGAGGGCACAAAATCTCATCTATTTTTTTTTAACTGACGCTTGTATCATAACACAGATATCCATTTAGCAAAATTTGGTATATTTGGTATAAGTGGCTTCCGCCGAAAATCTCCCAAAAATGCTATATTCTATCTATTTTCAAATAGACCCAACTCGGCGGATGGCTGAACTGTAAAGTTGGTGTATCTATATACATGTGGCTATCTTTAGTGAGATCATACGAAGGGTATGTTATTAGTTTAGATCTAACCAATTTAATGAATTACTCCTAAAGGTTCACATCAAACTAGTGCTAGTTGATGCGAGTTACTTCGGAAACAAACGGACTAAAGTCAAATTCATTTGGGGTATTCTCTCAATTCCAAAAAAAGCAACTGGATCAAGTATGAGTTGTCGATCAGAACATATATGGATAGAACCTATAACGGGGGCTCGAAAAACAAGTAATTTCTGCTGGGCTGTTATCCTTTTTTTAGGTTCATTAGGATTCTTGTTGGTTGGAACCTCGAGTTATCTTGGTAGAAATTTGATATCTTTATTTCCGTCTCAGGAAATAGTTTTTTTTCCGCAAGGAATTGTGATGTCTTTCTATGGGATCGCGGGTCTTTTTATTAGCTCCTATTTGTGGTGCACAATTTCGTGGAATGTAGGTAGTGGTTATGATCGATTTGATAGAAAAGATGGAATAGTGTGTATCTTTCGTTGGGGATTTCCTGGAAAAAATCGTCGGGTCTTCCTCCGATTTCTTATAAAAGATATTCAGTCCGTCAGAATAGAAGTGAAAGAGGGTCTTTTTGCTCGTCGTGTCCTTTATATGGATATCAGAGGCCAGGGAGCCATTCCATTGACTCGTACTGATGAGAATTTTACTCCACGGGAAATGGAACAAAAAGCTGCTGAATTGGCCTATTTCTTGCGTGTACCAATTGAAGTTTTTTAATAAATGAAGCCGAGAAATGAATGCTTTCTCAGCAGGAGAGCAAAAAAAGAAAGAATCCCCTTTTTCTATAACATAACTTATAACTTAATTGAGGTTTCTTCAAAACATTCATTCGAGTCAAAGCAGACATATATGGAATAATAATAAAATAAAATTTTTCCGGGCATTTATCGAAAGGAGATATGTGCTTCGAATTCGACCAATTGAAATATAGGTAAACAATTTTTTTTATTTATTCATTCGAATTTTTCGTCTATTTCGGTATTTTTTTTCTAGATTCAAGGCCTAACCACGAAATCACAAATAAAAAAGAGTGAATAGATTCATAGGTTCGATAACTTGTAATAGAAGAGATGCATGAGAGAAATATTAGATTACATAGAGTCGACGAATGAGATGGGTTCATTAACAATTCACAGACGAAAAAATGGAAAAAAAGAAAGCATTCACTCCTCTTTTATATCTTGCATCTATAGTATTTTTGCCCTGGTGGATTTCTCTCTCATTTCAAAAAAGTCTGGAATCATGGGTTACTTATTGGTGGAATACTAGGCAATCCGAATTTTTTTTGAATGATATTGAAGAAAAGAGTATTCTAGAAAAATTCAGAGAATTGGAGGAACTCCTCTTCTTAGAGGAAATGATCAAGGAATACTCGGAGACACATCTACAAAACCTTCGTATAGGAATTCACAAAGAAACAATCCAATTAATCAAGATACACAACGAGGGTCGTATTCATACGATTTTGCACTTCTCGACAAATATAATCTGTTTCATTATTCTAAGCGGTTATTCTATTTTGGGTAATAAAGAACTTGTTATTCTTAACTCTTGGGCTCAGGAATTCCTATATAACTTAAGTGACACAATAAAAGCTTTTTCTCTTCTTTTATTAACTGATTTATGTATCGGATTTCATTCGCCCCATGGTTGGGAACTGCTGATTGGCTTTGTCTACAAGGATTTTGGATTTGTTCATAATGATCAAATAATATCTGGCCTTGTTTCCACTTTTCCAGTCATTCTAGATACAATTTTAAAATATTGGATTTTCCGTTATTTAAATCGCGTATCTCCGTCACTTGTAGTGATTTATCATTCAATGAATGACTGAAAAAATTATCTACCTAATCCAATTCCTATTAGAATGTTTCTTACTTTGCAGTTGTACAGAAGCAAAGCATTGAAAATCACTTTAGATTTCTACCCATCCCGGGGATTCATCCTATATTCCTATATATGAATCCAGTCAATTTATTCCAGTAAATAACAGAATCGTGGATAGGAAACTCCATTAGTAACCTACCCCAATTTATTGTAGAAATTTTCGGGATCAATGGTTGGACCATGCAAACTAGAAATACTTTTTCTTGGATAAAGGAACAGATTACTCGATCTATTTCCATATCGCTAATGATATATATAATAACTCGTACATCCATTTCAAATGCATATCCCATTTTTGCACAGCAGGGTTATGAAAATCCACGAGAAGCGACTGGACGTATTGTATGCGCCAATTGCCATTTAGCTAGTA